TCGTAGACTTTTCTGGAATCTCCATCTCCTCGTCGCACTTGTCAATCCGCCTTTCAAGAATATCTTGAATAATAGATCCCTCCATAAAGAAAACCGATGGAACAACCACATCACCCTAATCATGAGGAAATGCGCTATGCTATAATATCGCCCAAAGAGCTTCGGCCTTAGCTTTTGCAAAGCTTCTTTTCCCTTTCTTTTTTGCACAACCTCTTCTGTTATAGAGTCCAATCGCGAGAGTCTAAACTTTGTTGCACTGGTCCGAGTTCGCCTGCCTTCTACTTAGTAGGTATGATGGGTGAACCGAACCGAGCCCCTATTAGAGATTAGACGGAGCTTCGTTGGCTGGAATAAAAGCACAATAAGTTGCTTTACAAAAGGAGTCCTTAGTATGTGTCAAAACCGTTATAGTACTACTACACCGAAGTCTCGTACTCGAACTGGCAAGAACGGCCCAGCTTGCTGGCTGACTATTACCTGCTTACTTACTGGCTGACTTGGCAGCTGCCTTGAAAGCCTATTCCGATGGCTCCTTCCTAAATAAGTTATCTAAAAGTCAGTCTTTCTTTTTGTTTTCAACGATCTAGTGCTTGGTCCTTCACCTTTATGAGTAGGACTGACTCCCTTACATAGGTCTTATGTTCAGTACTTCGTATCAGGTTCTATCTATGGGACCTTAACGAGAATTTTTTTGTTCTTTCTGAAAAAACCTAAGAGGTCCGTGACTGACCCTGTGTTCAGCACATGAGTTAGCGTTACCGCGTATTTAGTGGAAGCAGATAGTTAGGGACTGACCTGGTACCACTTTGAGTTACTGCCCCGAAGTACTAGACCAGCTCCTGTTGAAGAATAAGGCTTTTGAGCTGCCTGAGCATTGAATTTGGAACACAGGCCAAACGAAGTCGTACTGAGGACCCTAAGTACTGTCAAATTGGTACGTACAACATCCCCTTGAAAATTGCTGGACCTTCACGAACTTGCTGGAAACGGAGTACCATGCCGGCAGGATCCCTATAAAGAAAGCCGCACAGAAAGAGAAGACTACTTGGAATTCGGTGGGAATCCACAAAGACAGCGTAGGAGATATCGCCCATTATACTGCAATATGGTGAGCATAGCCATGTCTGATGAAAGAGCCACCTGCTGACCTGGTGTTGACGAACAAGTTCCGGAAGCATGCGAACAAGACTTGGGATCGCGGCTCGTACCAGTAAAGCCACAGAAATCAAAGAAGGCGCACGAAGGAAGGCAGTAGCACTAGCTTGAGAATTTGTTCCGAGGAATGAAAAATAGCTGGACCTATTATTGAAGGGGGCTCTAACATCATCAAATTCTGTTATTTAACCCCAGATTAATTATTAATGAGTAGCACAGAAGGCCACTCGCGCCACAGAAGTGGTATATAAGTGGTTATCCTTAGCAGAGTGGTGGTACGACACTACTTATCATACCACAATGAAAATGACCCCATTTGAATTGAAGCCCTCTATCGCTATGCTCCAACACTTATACCTATGCCCCAGCCTGAAGGTTCCAATGTTGCCTCGGCAGAGAGTCATCTCAGGGAGCAGTCGACTGTCATACAGATTTCGAAGGACAGTCAAGGGCACAAGTTAGAATGAAGCAATATGAGGATCAACATAGAAGTGAGAGGGAATTTTCAGTTAGAGACTGGGTTTTCTTGCGATTCCAGCCCTATACTATAGGCTTTTCCATAGCTGCTAGACAAAAAGACCCAGCAAGCATCAGCTCTTCCTGAGAAGGATTCAATCCAGCCACAGGTTCCCCTGCGACTTCGTCTTCCGCTCATAAGTAAGCTCTTCTCCACGGCATATTTTGACTCTGATCTTCGCTTCCTTCATTCGGTTTCTGGTTCTTGGCTGAACCAGTAGGTTTCCAACCTTCAAAGCAGCTGCTTTTACGCTCAAATACAAATGAAATTCGTGCTCAGTTCAAGTCAGCAGGATCTATCTCTTATGCAAGGTTTATTGATGAAGGTTACCTATTATTGTAAATCTATATTTTATATATAAAGTATAAAAGGCGCCCGCGTGCAATCTAAACAAGACAAACTTACAGAATCAAAGAACCTAACAAATGTAGGCGGAATACACTCATGATCTGCTTCACAAATGGGAGATTGGGTCGAAATCTATTTGTGAGATTAGGGATCGGCATATATTATCATAAGCATAAACATAAGTGAGGAGACCTGATTCAAATTCAAAAAGAACCTCTAGGAAGGTACCCTCGGCCGCCTATGACGGAGGACTTTTTTCCTCTTCTCTGAAATCGTAATTTTTCTGATAGGAACAGGCTAAACAAAAAGAAAAGGGGCTGTTTTTCGTCGGAATAGGGGCCTGTTGACACAATCCCATTTCTTTCTCCCTTTCTTTCCGTTGGTCAACAACCAACAAAAGTTCTCGTTTAGTTCTTCACTACTCGTACAGGAAGGCCTCTCTTTCTGTATGGGGGGAATCCTTTATTCTCAATCAAGATG